GGATATATAGATATAGCGGGTAGCGGGAATCGAACCCGCATCGTTAGCTTGGAAGGCTAGGGGTTATAGTCGACGTCGATTCAGCATTTTGAACGTCTCTAATTCAAAACCGAACATGAAACTTTGGTTTCATTCGGCTCCTTTATGGAAGAATTCTTAGATCTAAGAGATCTAAGATGTGAATTTAATTACAAAAAAATCTATCCATAACATCTATGTCAGCTCTTTGTTTGAATACATTCAAACAGATTCGCTTTCTAGATGATCCCTCTAGAAAAAAGATGATTATGACAACCTTTCTAGTTACTTCGTTCTCTATTTCTATTTGAAAGGATCCTGAGGAAAAAGGTTTTGTTTCCACCGAGCTAAAATAACATGTTGATAACTCTAGTAAACTAAAGTTATCCTTTAATAGCTATACTATTTTGCTTCAATTTATTTTATACAAATAAAAAAATTGGAAGATTTAGTTACGATTAGAAATCTACTTTTCTATCTCCATCCATGGATCCTTTACTCATACTCAGTCAATTGGAAGTATTGATCCAATTGAATAATTCTGTTTCGCAATTTCATAACCCAATTAAAAAATTTTTTAAGTGATCCTTGGATAAAAATCACGATAATTTCGATTTTTCCTCCAATATGTCATTGATAGGTAAAGGATTAAATCCTTTTAAGAAATAAAGTTTTTTATCGGAATATGAATCAAACCGAAAAGACCCCTTAACTATTTAAGGGGGTTACTCGAACGAATCACACTTTTACCACTAAACTATACCCGCTACAATGCGATTATTATATACAAAGGGCCTTTTGTCGAACAGGGATAATTTGGGCTAATCAAGACAGGATCATAAAAGAATCATGAAAATGAGAGTGTTGACGTTTTTCGTGGGGATTCAAAAATTTCATAAAAAGAAAAACGAAAGAAATAAAAAAATAATAAGAAATGACGTATTGACGTTATATTCTTTTATCTAATAATTTTTTTATCTAATAATACGAATGGAAATAGCCCTTCGTCTTTTTGTTGTTGCTTTAATAGCAACCCTTTTTTTTAATTAGAGATAGGATTCGTTGGAACAAAAAAAGGCCCGGCTAGGTACTTACCAGGCCAGGCCACGGGAATAAAAAGGGCCCTTTTGAACAAAATCAAAGCAAAGGGGTCTTCTTTCTATTTTTTCTATTGAATCTTTCGATCCCTTACTTGCACTAACTGTAATTGCTAATAAAAGTTGTAGATAGAATATAGATAAGATAACGAAAGAGAAAGAAATACTTTTTCAATCCTTTGTAATGTAACATAGTAATTATCTTTTTCAATTGGGAGAGATGGCTGAGTGGACTAAAGCGGCGGATTGCTAATCCGTTGTACGAGTTATTCGTACCGAGGGTTCGAATCCCTCTCTTTCCGTTTTTGTTGATGACTTGATATTTGATTTCTCTTTCAAATTTCGCCAATCCTTTTTAATGTTTCCTGGTTAACCATGTGGAATAGATAAAAAATCCTAAGAAAATTGAAAAATCAAGTAATGAAAATGAAAACTCCCTTTTTATTCTTCACGTCCAGGATTACGCCCCGGATCATTAGATAGGAATCCAAAGATAAATAGAGAAACAAAGAATATCACTACTGTGTAAACGAAAAGTTTGAGAGTAAGCATTACACAATCTCCAAGATCTTTTTTGGAAAAAAAAAATGAGAAAAGAGAATAGATCCTCCATTACCAAAAATTTCTTTCATACCTCCAATTAGATATTGCGGGGGATCCTAACCTTAACCCTATTAGGGTCTTTCAAAAGGGGAGAATGGGGAATACGGGGTGAGCCAGATTTGGATTTATCGAAGCTATCCAACCAAGACTTTCAGACGTTCAATGTTTGAATCGCAGGTTCATATTGTACGACTAATTTGATCTTATTAGTTGTTATAATTTTTCTCGAATAAAGCATTAATTTTCTAGAATAATATTAAGGATCTCATCGAAAACTTACAGCAGCTTGCCAAACAAAGGCTAAGAGAAAAAAGAACAAAGGTATGACTGGCATAAGATCTACGATTGGATTTAAAAAAGCGTAGGCCTCGGGCAATTTGGCAAAGAAAAGACTACTCGAATAAAAGGCAGAATTAAGACAAATGCAGATCAAACTAAAGATATTAAGCATAACAGGCGTTTTGTTCTTGGAGATAATTGCATTTTGATTGAGTTAATGATATAAGGAAAAATGAAGTAAAGTAAGGTAGACAAAAATCCTTCTTTTTCTTTGAACCCACCCAATCAAAAATTCCCCAATTCTCAAACAAAGGAGAATAGAAGAAATAATACTTTCATAGAATATCTTAATTAAATTATATGTAATGATCAATGAATTCGGCTGAATTCTGTATCTACACGCGTAAAAATCCTAGCAAGAATCTAATCTATTCTATAAAGATTTTATATAGAAAATTGCCCTGTAATTGACCAAGACCCAATACTAATATTATTCTTTATTAGTGTAGAATGGAAATCTAAATGGGGCGTGGCCAAGTGGTAAGGCAACGGGTTTTGGTCCCGGTATTCGGAGGTTCGAATCCTTCCGTCCCAGGTAGATACATTGTATCAGAGTAAAAGTTTATTTTGAAAATAACGTTATGTTTAAATGCCTAATATTGGATAGAATGTCATTCTTGTTTCTTTTAGAATTTTGAATTTTATGAATCATATCTTTGTTTTTTACAACATACAGATATTCCTAAATAGATTTGTTTGTGATCAAGATATGATGGTAACATAGGTCACACCCTAGTTGAATTCAACTAATTAAAAAATAAAGTATGGCGATTTTTCATCATACGTTCATTCCCTTCATATTGAAGGGGTTTAGAGCTACTTAATTTGAAGAAAAAACCTTACGTCTCATATCTTTTTGAATTTTCAACGATTTAAACTTAAATGGGGTAGCCAAATTATTAGGATCTCTTTATTCTAAACAAGAGGGGGTTTATTACATTCAATTAATGGGATTAAGTCTCTTAAGACAAGACTGGGTTTGGGTAAACTAAAAAATTAGGAGCAAGCGCCTAATTTAGACTTGTTTGTCTTTGTCTCTAGAGAGTATCCTTTCCCCCCAAAAAAAGGTCCTTTTGTTTTTGTTCTGATTCAGTATTCCCAGAGAGTCGTGGGATAGATAGTTCTTAATTAGTAACAGTAACAGGAGGTCTTCTATATGTATATCTGTGTATGTCCGAATCTCATTAACAACGAATAATGTATATAAAGACTTGTAGTTCAGTCTATCTGATAGGTACGAAAAACCCCTACTCGTTCATCTTATCTTATTAATAAAATTCAAATCGAAAGAGCAAGTACTTAAATCTTCTCTTCGATCGGTCTTTTTTATCTAGCTCGCACAAAAAAATAAAAATGGGGTTTTTGTTCAATCCATTATCTGCTTTAAATCGTTGATGGTTCAATTCGAAAAGAAGCAGATATTTTAATTTTTTAATAAAAAGTAAAGTTAAAGTGTTGCATTCATACAATAACATACAATAATAGGTGGGGTCTTGCTAAGACTGCTTCAAAAAAAATTTTTGCCATCTTTGTATAGAAGAAAAAAGGGTATAGATTAATATGTTTATGTATCGACAGAACCAATGACTATTCATGATTCCATAATTGAATCAATTCCATATGGGTTCCAAATTAGAGGAATTTTTTGTTATGGTAAAACTTCGTTTGAAACGCTGTGGTAGAAAGCAACGTGCGACTTGAAGGACACGATCCGGTGTGGATTTTTATTCTTACATCCGCCATCTTTTCTATGAATGAAGGTGCTCTTGACCCGACATCTGTTCTGTTTTCACAAGAATCCTTTTTTGGTTAGGTTGTAATGAATATAGTACATGATGGAGCTCGGGTAGAAAATATGGATTCATCTTTCAGGGGGCAAGAATCTAGGGTTAATACCAATCAATAAATTGGAACAACTTCGTAAGTATATCATATATATCAATATATAAATTGAAAGGATCCGATTCAGTCAAGTTTTTAATTCAAAAGTAAAATTTGTTGAAATTGAGAAAAGTCTTTCGATTCAAAGTGTATCGCGCGGGAATCGAGCGTTTATATGATTCTTTGATAGAAAGAAATCACAAAAGGGGTCTGTTGCTGCCATTTTGTAAGGATTAAGAAGCACCGAAGTAATGTCTAAACCCACTGATTTAAAATAAAACAAAGAAAAAGGATCCCAGAACAATGAAACACCGTTTTTTCAATTGTCTCAATAACTGGATAATAATAAAGATAAAGATTAAATGAGACAAACAAGAAGGGGTTAAAGACCATTCAAAAAATGAAATAAATTGCCGAAAGATTTTTTTCTTTTAAGCTATTTGAGAATTATCCAACTTGAGTTATGGGTACAAATGATTTTTATTTTTTCAGGAAGGAGGAATAAAAAAATGAGTTAAATCCCATTCTAATTTATTTTATCAACTCCTTTGCCATTAATTCTAATTCTATACGTAGACAAAACTCCAAATCATTTTTTCTCGAGCCGTACGAGGAGAAAACTTCCTATACGTTTCTAGGGGGGGTCTTATTCATTTACTTAGATCTATCCCAATGAGCCGTCTATCGAATCGTTGCAATTGATGTTCGATCCCGAAGAGAAGGAAGAGATCTTCGGAACGTAGGTTTTTATGATCCGATAAAGAATCAAAGTTATTTAAACGTTCCTGCTATTCTCTATTTCCTTGAAAAGGGCGCTCAGCCCACAGGAACTGTTCGGGATCTTTTAAAAAAGGCGGAGGTTTTTAAGTAACTTGGTCCTAATCAAACAAAATTGAATTAAGGAAATAAAGAAAAATAGAAGGGGGGTAGTATAAATTAGAAATTTTTGTATTTAGATATATATTTTTTTTCCTTTTTGGATTCTACTCATATCTATTTTTCATTGCTTCTCTATAAAATCTCATGTTCTAGAACGACAAAACCCGAGTTGCTTGATCCTAG